ATTTATCAGTCTAAGCAGGAGACAATATACCTTGATATTATTGATCATTCTTTGATTCAAAGCATCGTCCCATCTCAATTGAAAAAGCAAATACCGTTTCAGGAAGAAATCCAGTTCTGCTTTTGTGTTGCTCTTGTATTCTTTTTTATTTTTACCCTTTTTCATGGTTGATTCCGCATAATCTTCTTCAATATCTTTTTGTTGGTTTGAGAGAACGGATCCAAGATTTCCTTGGCCTGCGGGTTCTTTTTCTTCTTGATTTCGATTCTTTAATTTCAAAGATTTTTTTTCATTCGCTGGTCTAAAAAAATCCCCTTTTTGCTTTCCATTGATCTTTTTATTTTCACTAGCATTTTCATTTATATTCAAATTTGAAAGAAGTAATTTGCTTGGTATAATCCACGGTTTCATTTTATATGCATTATAAAGTAGCACAAATTCTGGGAAGAACCAAAGTTCCAGATTAGATATGGGGCGGTTTAGTATTTCTTCATTCATTTCCATCCAATCAAAAAATATTTTTTTGTAATTGGGTGGCTTAATTGCTGGATCTTGATGAATTGTAAGATAAAAAAGATCTTGCTTATCAATTTTATCAATTATTTGGTAATTATGAGTCCCAATCTTAATCTTTTTATTACTGTTGGGATCGGTCTTGATCCAGGCCTCAATATCGACTTTTTTTCTAAGAAAAAAATTGAGCATTTTCCAATCAAAATATTTTCTATCTGGATTTTTTTCCATATACATAATATCACCCCTTCCTAGATAATTATTGATAGGAATATCCCCTAGTATATCAAATAATTTTTTTTTATGTGTGGTGTAATTATAAGAAATCTCTTGGTTCTTATTTACTTGTAATGGTGATCCATAAATATATGAGTCTGTCTTAGTTTCATAATTAATAGATTTATATGATAAAAGATCATATCTATAGTATTTTTTAAAATTATCTTTTTGGTTTGGTAATGAATATACTTCAGAATATTTTTTATTTTTGTAATGAAGTAATTGGTCTTTTTCATATGAATCCCATTTTTTTAAATCTTTCGTTTGAGCCGTACGATGTTCATTGACTCTATTTCTCCATTTTTGTGGTATTAATCTAGACCATCCGATCTGAGATAAACCATATTGATAATGACCTCTTAACCAGTTTTTCCATTGATTCGTTCCATAACTTTGAAGTTTCTTATGACTTAATTCGGAATGAAATATTCCTTGTATTCCAAAAGAATCCTTTATTGCAGTTTTAAGAAAAAAAGACGTTCCATGATATTGAAGAACAGATCTTAACTTATACAAATTTATAATTTGGGTTTGTGATAATTTGTAAAATACATATGCTTGCGACAAGGAAGATAAGTCACAAAAGATATGTGAATTCGTCTTACCATTACTAATATTATAAGGTGACTTTTTTATAGTCGAAATAAATCGAATTGTATTTTGATTTGTTTTATTAATTCTTTCTTGATTTGTTTCATTATTGAAAATGTATTTATCAATAATTTTTTTTGTTGATTCAAGAAAAAGTTGTGTATTGATTCTGGGAATATTAATGATACCTAAAAAAATATCTATGTATATTTTTTCAATGAAAAATTTTATAAAATAATGTAATTTACCGATTAATCGAGCGTTTCTTCTTTTTAATATTTGCCAAATATTTTTTGGTGATTGTAAGTCTACATTATAACTTGTTTTGTTAGGACTACTATTTATTCCTGGAGTTACTTTTTTTTTCTCTTTTGTAATTCTTTCTATTTGATTTCTGATTGTGCTTGTTCTATCAGTCAGATTCTTCATTTTTTTTTCTGTCAGTGAATAATTTGTCCAATCTGTAGATCGAATTTGACTAAATGATTCATGAATTATCTGATTGTTGATTATAGAATCTTTTTCTTTTTTAGTTTCACTTGATTCATATACTTCTCTCAATCTAAATAATAGAATTGGATTTACTTTTGAGAGTTCTTTGATTATTTTTTTTAGAAATAGAAGGTTTTTGATAACCCATTTTTTTGTTTCTTTTGAGCCTTTTAGAAAGAAATTTGTTCGTCCTTTTAAAACTCTTAGAACTAAAAAATCCTTCTTTTTCACTTTTCCAATTTTTTTTTCTAGTTCCTTAAAAATGGGCTCAAAAAAGGAAGATCGTTTTCGGGGAGAACCAAAAGGAAGTTCAGCTTCCATTCCCCAAACCGTTAAAAAACAAAAATCATCTTTTTCTTTTTGTCCTTTCTTTTTCATTAGATCTCTATGAGAAGGTCGTAGGTTAGATCTGTGCCAAGGTTTCAAACAGAAAGGAAATAGGATTTTTATCTGAATACCGTCTGTTAACCAATTTTTTGGAAATTCTTTTTCTGATAATTGCACACCGTTGTAGGTACATTTAACGTGCATTTCTCTATTCCATTCCTGAAAATCCTCAGACCACTCAGGAAATTGCAATAATAAAATACGGCCAATATTTTTAGCTATTATTAATGAAGGTAAT